AGCCGAGGGATCCCTTAACTATTAGGATTAATAGAACGAATCACACTTTTACCACTAAACTATACCCGCTACGATGCGATTATTGTAGATAAATGAATCTTTTGTCGAGTAAGAGCATGGGGCATAGGATCATAAAAGAATCATAATAAAAATTAGAGCGTTGATATATTGTATTTCTTCAGGAACCCAATGAGATTGGGAAAAAAAGAAGACTCCTTAATTCTATTCTATATCATTTTATTCTATATCATTTTATTCTATATCATAGGAATAGGCGTGGAAATAATTCTACTTAGGATTGTTCTTGGTTAAATAACAACTATTTTTGTTTTTGAATCAAATAAATCATTTTTTTTTACTCAGATTGGTTGGAACAAAAAAGGACCCGCGAACTCGGTGGGTTCGTGGGAATAAAAAGGAACTTTTCAGATGAAATGAAAAAGGTAGTTTCTTTTCTTTTGTATTTTTCTAAATTGAATTTAGAAATTAGAAATTTCTATTTGATTTTAGAAATGAAATCGAAGAAATCTTGTTTTTTTTATATTTTTTATATCAATCAATAGAAAAAAATATTGATTGATATAAAAAATATTGATTAGTTGATTGGAATATTGATTTGGAGATATCTTTTTATAGCCCTTACTTTTTTATTTAAATGAAATTGGAAAAATTCTTGATACTAATAAAATAAAAGATTTTACTAATTTTACTAATAAAATAAGGGATTTCTAGATTTCTAGTTTTTTGTAGTAGTAGTATATATTAAACCTTTTAGATATTAATTTAGATATTCAACTTACTTTTTCATTTTAAGTACGCTTAAAATAGTTTTAGATTAAACTAGTTTTAAATCTATAAACTATAGAATAACTAGATAATTAAAGAATAACTATAGAATAAAATCGATATAAAATCTATATACTAAAATAAGCAAATTCTCTATTTAATTAATTTCATTTAATTAATTTCTATTTTTTTTTATTTAGATTTAGAATTTTTATTTTTTTTTTTATTTATTTCTATATTAATAAGATTTAATTATAACATTTAATTATAACATTTAATCTGTTATATATTGTTATATATAATATATTATACATTAATAACTAACATAACATATTTATATGTCATATATTAAATTATGTATATTCAAACCATATAATATATATATATAAAGAGAAAAGGAAAAGTTCTTTTCAAGTCTTCCTTGTTCTGTAATAGAAGATAAAAATATTAATTACCCCGTTTCAATTGGGAGAGATGGCTGAGTGGACTAAAGCGTCGGATTGCTAATCCGTTGTACGGCTTATTCGTACCGAGGGTTCGAATCCCTCTCTTTCCGGTTGCATGGATTGTTTGGTATTTTTTATCTTTCAAATTTTTTGAACCTTTTTACTTTATTTAATAGTTAAAGATATAGAAAGTTAAAGATATAGAAAAGATAAAATATCAAGAACATGCAAAAATCAAGCAAAGCAAGAAAAAACCTTCTATTTATTCTTCACGTCCAGGATTACGCCCTGGATCGTTAGATAAAAAGCCGAAGATGAAGAGAGAAACAAAGAATATCACTACTGTGTAGACAAAGAGTTTAAGAGTAAGCATTACACAATCTCCAAGATCTTTTTTTGTTTGGAAAAAAAAAGAAAATAGATTCTCTATTTTTATTTTAGAGCACAAAAAAGATTTTGAAACTAAGAAATAAATTATAGAAAGAGAAAAGATTTTTTATAAATTCATTTTTAATTTTAATAAGAGTCGATCATTATTCATTACAAAAAATTTTCTTTCATACTTCATACTTAGGATTTTATATTGTGGTGGACTCTAATAAATTAGGGTCTCTCTTTCAGCTCTTTCAATGGAATGCAAAAAAATCAGAATGAGGAAATAGGGTGATCCAGATTTATCGCACCTATACAACACAATAACTTCAATGTTTGAATTGAGGGCTTATGCTAGAAGTGCTAGAAGACTAATTTAATCTTATGAATATAATCTTCTGAATTGCTAGAATTTTGTCTAGAATAAATCTAGGACAATATAATATTAAGGATCTTATCGAAAACTTACAGCAGCTTGCCAAACAAAGGCTAATAGAAAAAAGAGCACAGGGATTACTGGCATAACATCTACGATTGGATTCAAAAAAGCATAGGCTTCGGGCAATTTTGTGAAGAAAAAACTGCTTGAATAAAGGGCAGAATTAAAACAGATACAAATCAAACTAAAAATATTAAGCATAACAACCATTTTGTTCTTGAAGATGAAGATAATTCGATTTTGACTGAGTTATTAATAGATTTTTGATAACAACATTTTGAAAATAAGATTAACGTAAAGTAGACAAAAACCGGTCTTTAAACTTATCCAATCAAAAATCCTTTCATTTTCAAATCAAAAACCAAAAAAGAATAGAAGAAATCCTATTTTCATACAATATCTTAATTGAATTATATATTATGATCAATAAATTCAGTTTAAGTCTATATCTACACATATGAAAATCCGAACAAGAAGCTTAATATATTTTATAGATATGAAGGAGGAATTGACGAAGAACCCATATTAATATTAGTTTTTATTGGTGTTGAATAAAAATCTGAATGGGGCGTGGCCAAGTGGTAAGGCAACGGGTTTTGGTCCCGCTATTCGGAGGTTCGAATCCTTCCGTCCCAGAACATACCTAGAATATTAAATATAAATCAAAATTGTCTTTTTGAACAACCCCTTTCTTTTTATTTAAGTTTTTATTTAAGAGTATAATGAATGAAACTCTTGTTTCTTATTTTTAATGACTTTTCTAGGTATCATATTTTTTTTTTTTTTTTCAAAAAATTGATCGTAAAAAATAGGCAGATGGAACTGAATCCATTTTTTTTTCAGGAAAGATGAACACATAGATAGATTCAAGCGGAGTTTTGCTCATATCTTTATCCCCTTCATATTTAAATAAAATATTTACATTAGTTACTTAGACAAAAGTCGTCCGCCTACACCCAGTTGAATTTTCAATGATGTATGTTTTGAATTCAAGCAGTGGGATTCGGTTTCTTAATCTTAACGTAAGCCGGTATAAAATACAATCCCTGCTGTAAAACTTTATTCAAATAAGGATATTGGTATCGAGATAGGCAATTTTGAAATTCAATTTTTTTAATGATTTCTATGAGTACCAGGGACTCATAAGAAATTTGAAATTGGCGAATCCATCCTATCGAATCACTTGAGGCTGAAAATTCACAAGCTGAAGATTCAAAAAGAACTGATTTTTTCATCTTCTTCCTATTCCTAATCTTCCTATTCCTAATATTAAATATTTCCTAATATTAAATATTAGAAATTATAAATCAAATAATATTCCTAAAATATTCATACAATAAAACGTGGTATTGTTATTGTATTAAAGTCAATTTTTTATGATACTTTTTCATAAACTATCCAATAGAAGTTAAAAATATAGATTAATATGTATCGGCGGAAGCAATGACTATTCACGATTCCATAATGGAATCAATTACATACCGGTTCCAAATTCAAGGAATGTTATGGTAAAACTTCATTTGAGGCGATGTGGTAGAAAGCAACGTGCGGCTTGAAGGACATGATCGGCTGTGAATTCGTATATCCACCCTATTTATGGTATAGCGAATTATAGTATAGCTATAGCGAAATAAAGGTGCTCCTGGCTCGACATCTTTGTTCTGTTAGACACTAGAACTCTCGTTTTTTGTTGGGTTGTAATGGAAATAGTACATGATGGAGCTCGAGTAGAAAGTATTGATTTATTTCTCCAGCGCAAGAATCTACGGTTAGTACCAATTAATAAGTTGGAACAACTTCGTAAGTATCTTTTCGAGATAGAAATTGAAAGAATTTAATTTGAGCAAGTTTCAAGTCCAAGACATGAAAAAAGTTTCTTTGAATTGGGCAAATTCTTTTGATCGAAAAAAAGTGTATCGCATGGGAATCAATCGCTAGTATGGTTCTTTAATAGAAAGAAATTACAAAAAGTGGTATGTTGCTGCCATTTTGAAACGATTCAAAATCGCCCAAGTAATGTCTAAACCCAATGATTCAAGGCAAAGATAAAGTATCCTGGAACAAGGAAATACCATTTTCAATTGTCTCAACAATTAGAATGAAGACTAAAAATAGATTCTAACGAAGACAAACTAAAAGAAAGGGAATTATAGATCACTCAATAAATAAAATGTCTAAAGGGGTTTCTTTGAGCTATTTGAAAGTTATCCAACTTGAGTTAGAGGGTTCCACGGATTCTTTTTTCTTCTTATTTTTTCTTTTTTGTTTTGACAAAAAGAAAAAAGAAAAAATAAGAAGAAAAAATAGTTAAATTGATTTGATGATTTTAGTATTTGGTATTATAATTCTATACTTCTATACGTAGACAGAACTTCAAATCGTTTTTCTCGAGCCGTACGAGGAGAAAACTTCTTATACGGTTCCGGGGGGGGGGTGCTTTTTATCCACCTATATCCCAATGAGCTATTTATCGAATCGTTGCAATTGATGTTCGATCCCGAAGAGAAGGACGAGATCTTCGGAAAGTGGGTTTTTATGATCCGATAAAAAATCAAACCTATTTAAATGTTCCTGCTATTTTCTATTTCCTTGAAAAAGGCGCTCAACCTACAGGAACTGTTCAGGATATTTTAAAGACAGCGGGGGTTTTTACGGAAAAAGAACTTCGCTTCAATCAAACACAATTTACTTAAATGAAATGAAAGAAAAAAGAGGGTGCGGTTGTATACATATATACTTTGTCTATCTTTTCTTTTCTCTACCACCCCCCCTCTCGTTTTCTATTCATACCCTATGCAGACTTTTTTATTGAAATTGAATTCAATTCGTTTCTTTATTGTGTATTTCTTTTTTCAACATATTCATATTGACAACAGTGTATCAAATAAATATAATCCGATCTGAGCAACTAGATCTTATCTGTGGATCTATTTATCTTTTTTTTCCATAAGCTCTGT